AAATTGGGGGAATTCGTACCTACTATAAATTTCCGAGGACACGCAAAAAATGATAATAGATCTCGTCGTTAAAATAAGAGTAGTTAATAAAAGTGAATATAGATGCTTATTGTTTATTAGCGAGAGGCAAATCTTATGATAAAGAAGAATCCATATACCGAAATATATATGCGCTTTAAGTAAACATATATGTATGTCTGCTAATAAAGCAGAAAGAGTAATTGAAATTGATCAGATTTGTGGACGTTTATACGAAGAAAGACGTATGAGACTCGAACTTATGCCTTATCGAGTGAGTTATCCAATTTTAAAATTGGTTTATTCTGCAGCAACAAATGCTATTCACAATGTCGGTTTAAACGAAGCAAGTTTAATCATTAGCAAAGCGGAAGTCGTGAAGGGGTACTACTGTGAAAAAATTAAAACCTCGAGCTCGAGGGCGCAGTTATCCGATAAAAAGACCCGTTTTTCATATAACTATTGGATTAAAAGATATATCTGTAAAGGAAGTATAAAAAAGGAAGTATAAAGGAGCCAAATACGCCATATTATACTTCAAAGGCAACGTATGGAGAAATAAAAATAAGTAAGTACACGGATATGACGTGTCATGATATATATAGTATTGGGAGATTATGGGACAAAAAATAAATCCACTTGGTTTCAGACTTGGTGCAACCCAAGGTCATCATTCTCTTTGGTTTGCACAACCACAAAATTATTCCGAAGGGCTACAAGAAGATCAAAAAATCCGAGATTGGATCAAGAATTATGTACAAAAAAATATTCAAATATCCTCTGGTGTTGAGGGAATTGCATGCATAAAGATTCAAAAAAGAATCGATTTGATTCAGGTCATAATCTATATGGGATTCCCAAAATTATTACTAGAAGGTAAAGGTGGGCCTCGAAGAATCGAAGAATTGCAGATAGATGTACAAAAAGAAATTAATTGTGTAAACCGAAAACTCAACATTGCTCTTACAAGAATTACAAACCCTTATGGACACCCTAATATTCTCGCCGAATTTATAGCCGGACAATTAAAGAATAGGGTTTCATTTCGAAAAGCAATGAAAAAGGCTATTGAATTAACTGAACAAGCAGGTACAAAAGGAATTCAAGTACAAATTGCAGGACGTATCGACGGAAAAGAGATTGCGCGTGTCGAATGGATCAGAGAGGGTAGAGTTCCTCTACAAACCATTCGAGCTAAAATTGATTATTGTTCCTATGCAGTTGGAACTATCTATGGGGTATTAGGCATCAAAATTTGGATATTTGTAGACGAGGAAGCCTAAGCCTTTATTTGACTTGTCTTTACGTTCTATCGGAAATAAAAAAGCAAAAAATGACAAACTCTTTCATTCTTTTTCTGTTAAATAAAAAAAAAAAATGGGCAATTCTATAAGGTTGAATAAAAATTCAATTCATTTTTTTATATTGATATAATTGCTATGCTTAGTGTGTGACTCGTTGGTTTTTGTAGGGTTAGTAGTCAAAAAAACGGACTGGCCCATAGTATGAACTAATAACTATCGAACTAATAACCAACTCACCGCTTCATATTATCTGGATCTAAAGAACTAGTCACGATATGATATATTGATCATATCATTGTAGCAACTGAATTTTTGTTTGCATAAACAAGCAAAAAAAAGAAAAACCAATCTGATTTTAAGTTGTGAAGCAATAACAAAAAGAATGCAGATAAATGGAAGGGTGAGAGAAAGAGAGAAAAAGAATACTAATGCTATATGATTCCAATATGTAAGGTCTCTGAGCGATCTTATAAAGGATAGCGTAATAAAGCATCAATACTAATTTGATTGATCTATAATTCGATGAATTTGTTCATAGAACAAAAAAAGTCAAGAGCCCCGGGTCCACAAAGACTGAGAAAATTGACTCAATAACACATTTCATTTTCATTAGGAGCTCCGCTGTAGAATTCAGGCCTAACCATTAATCGCGAAGCGATGGGAACGACGGAACCCGTGGATGCAGAAGATTCTATTGAAAACGAATCCTAATAATTCATTGGGTAGGATGGCGAAACGAACCCGGGACCAATCCACTTTTATTCTGAGAGGCCATGTCATAGGATAACCCTACAACTGAAATAGATATGGAAAGAGTAAATATTCGCCCGCGAAAGTTTTTATTTTATTGGATTTCTAAATTTTGATAGATCCAATATAATATGATAATAAAAAAGACAAAACAAAATAAATACTCGTTATAATAAAACGAAATTCTATTATTATTATCTCTAACTAATCTATAAAATAATTATCTATAACTATAAATAAATAGAAATTGAATACATGTTTAGTTTTTTTTATATAAACTATCAAAACAAGATATACAAATTTCTAATAGATTAGATATTAGATAAAATCTCAAAGACTCCCACGATTCAGTATATTATTCATTAAATACATGTATACCATGTTATAATTGTTATTTTTCATTCGCGAGGAGCTGGATGAGAAGAAACTCTCATGTCCGGTTCTGTAGTAGAGATGGAATTGAAATTGAAAAAGAACCATCAACTATAACCCCAAAAGAGCCAGATTCCGTAAACAACATAGAGGAAGAATGAAAGGAATATCTTATCGAGGTAATCGTATTTGCTTTGGTAGATATGCTCTTCAGGCACTTGAACCCGCGTGGATCACGTCTAGACAAATAGAAGCAGGGCGGCGAGCAATGACACGAAACGTACGCCGCGGCGGAAAAATATGGGTACGTATATTTCCAGACAAACCTGTTACAGTAAGACCCGCGGAAACGCGTATGGGTTCCGGTAAAGGATCTCCCGAATATTGGGTAGCTATCGTTAAACCGGGTAGAATACTTTATGAAATGGGTGGAGTAGCAGAAAATGTAGCCAGAAAGGCTATTTCAATAGCGGCATCCAAAATGCCTATACGAACGCAATTCATTATTTCGGGATAAGAATGTATAACCAAAGAAAAGAAATCTTTTGAATGAAAAAAAAAACAAAATTATAGGTTTCTTTTTTTTTTTGTTTTGGACAAACAATATTTCTTTTTTTACTTAGCCCCTTCGCAGTGAAAGAGCAAATAAAAAAAAAAATGATATGATTCAACCTCAAACCCACTTAAATGTAGCGGATAACAGCGGGGCCCGACAATTAATGTGTATTCGAATCATAGGAGCTAGTAATCGACGATATGCTCATATTGGTGACGTTATTGTTGCTGTAATCAAGGAAGCAATACCAAATACACCTCTAGAAAAATCCGAAGTGATCAGAGCTGTAATTGTACGTACTTGTAAAGAACTCAAACGTGACAACGGTATGATACTACGATATGATGACAATGCTGCGGTTGTTATTGATCAAGAAGGAAATCCCAAAGGAACTAGAATTTTTGGTGCGATCGCACGGGAATTGAGACAGTTAAATTTCACTAAAATAGTTTCATTAGCACCTGAAGTATTATAAGTCTAATAAAACGGAGACTCTAATGCTATTATAGCATTTGAATAAAATATGAATAGAGTAAACTAGATTAATTAGTAAATTTGTCTCACGCATATATCTTTAACGATTCATAAAATAGAAAGAAAAAAGCATGTTGATTATATCAAAGTTCGGGGGTAACAATAATTTTAATTTATCATGGGTAAAGACACTATTGCTGATATAATAACTTCTATACGCAATGCCGACATGAATAGAAAAGGAACAGTTCGAATACCATCTACTAACATCACCGAAAACCTTGTTAAAATACTGTTAAGAGAAGGTTTTATTGAAAATGTGAGGAAACATCAGGAAAACAACAAATATTTTTTGGTTTTAACCCTACGGCATAGAAGGAATAGGAAAGGTCCATGTAAAACTGTTTTAAATTTAAAACGGATCAGTCGACCCGGTCTACGAATCTATTCTAGTTATCAACGAATTCCTAGAATTTTAGGTGGGATGGGGATTGTAATTCTTTCTACCTCTCGGGGTATAATGACGGACCGAGAGGCCCGACTAGAAGGAATCGGCGGAGAAATTTTGTGTTATATATGGTAAGCTTTCCTATATCCAAATTAAGATATGGAACTTTACTATTTGTGAAAAAAAAAGATAAAGAACGGGTTTCTATTCTCACTCTCCTCTTACTTAATACTTCAAGGAGGTTTTACCGCGAATGAAAAAAGAAAACTGGATTCATGAAAGTTTAATTCCTGAATCACTTCCGAATGGTATGCTTCGGATTCATTTAGATAATGAAGATCGGATTCTAGGTTATGGTTCAGGAAGGATTCAACGTAGTTTTATACGTATACCAACGGAAGATAGAGTAAAAATTGAAAGAAGTCATTATGATTCAACCAAAGGGCGTATAGTTTCTAGACTCCGAAACAAGGATTCAAACGATTAGGTGGTTTTTTTTTCAACTTCAATATTCCTTTCGGAGGGATACAATCCGAAAGTTTCAAATTTCCAGAAACTAATTTTCTTCAAATAAGTAAATTTGAAATTCAGTTAAGGAATGACAAATATGAAAATAAGGGCCTCCATTCGTAAAATTTGTGAAAAATGTAGACTGATCCGTAGACGGGGACGAATTATAGTAATTTGTTCCAACCTGAGACATAAACAAAGACAAGGATAATCTTTATAAAATAAAAGAGACTCCCTAAGGGACCCAATATACAAATAAAAAAAAGCGGAAAAGATCCGTTTTGGCATGAAATGGATATATCCATATACCTCTGACTTATATTTATGAGACGATAAAATATGGCAAAACCCGCACCCAGAATCGGTTCACGTAGGAATGGGCGTATTGGTTTACGTAAGAATGCGCGTAGAATACCAAAAGGGGTTATTCATGTTCAAGCAAGTTTCAACAATACCATTGTGACTGTTACAGATGTACGAGGCCGGGTAATTTCTTGGTCCTCCGCCGGTACTTGTGGATTCAAGGGTACAAGAAGAGGGACACCCTTTGCGGCACAAACCGCAGCAG